TTTCTTTTTCTGTTGTTTCACAAAACGCCATTCTATAATTTATATTTGATGATGCTTTTGAAAAAGAAACTTAACTTCATTGATTGATTCAGAACATTTCTTCCTCGATCATGGGTACTTACCAAGTTATAACAAAGGGGAATTGCTCAATTTCCTGGATTATATATATATTTCTGTAGATTAGATATCCTTTCTATACTATACTCTTACCCTATAATTAATTATATTATTTTAATATCTCAAAAAAATTTCCATTTTTTAGAAGTTCATTGAATAAGTTTTATTTTTTGTTTGTCCATTACTTTATTGTACGTAAGAAATCGAAAAAAGTTTTGATACATCTGGAAAACCGAAACCAAGCCTGGGAAGTTTTGACGAACAGGATCAAAAATCATTACTCTTTCGACCCAAGATAAGGGGTGTAGAAAATTCCCTTTCTTGGGTCGAAGATTTCTTGTGTCGAAGACTAGGAAGACAAAAAACGCCTCATATATATAATTATTTGTTCCCCACATTTATAGTCCGTTCGAGTACCCGCTTACTTAATGCTAATATCTATTTATATTATATTTCAAATATCAAAATTTTGATACATTTTATTATTTTATTTATGACATTGAACTCTGGCAATAGTAACATAGTCGTACCAATTCAATTTGGCTAAAAAAAACATGGAATGGAAAGGGGTGATAAACTCATAAAGTCAACTAAAACAGTCTTCTTCAAAAAAAAATCTACCTAATTATGACATGACTAGGAATTCGGTACAAGGGATTTCCAGAGCTCGTAGAAAAAGAGCAAGTAAATAAAAGGTTTTTCAAAATTGATTTTTTTTGATCATACATAAATAATTGACAACAAAAAATTTGTTCTTTTTACGACCCTGATGTTGATAAACCCACGAGTCTAGAAATTCATTTCGGCCAATTGAACCTTCTCGAACTGTTTCTTTTTAAGAACCAAAAATATTTGCGCCAAAATAACAGATGCCAAGAAGAACAAAAGACCTTGGACACGTAATGGATCTTGCAGTACTATTTCTGCATCTCCCTGACCAAATCCACCCACATTAGGATTACTCGTTAATGGTTGATCAAATTTGATGGATTCACCCTCTGAAACAAGAAGTTCTGGTCCTGGGGGGATAATATCAACCACTTGACGTCCATCCGCGGAATCTGTTATGGATATTTCATACCCCCCCTTTTCTTTGCGTATGATTTTACTTACTACGCCCGCCCCTGTAGCATTATAAACCGTATTGTTACTCTTGCTTCCGTCGGGATAAATCTGACCCCTTCCCCTATTCCCCCCTACGTATATAGGATATTTAAAAAAGTGAACATCTTTCTTAGTAGTGGGGTCGGGGGAAAGAATAGGAAAGGCGATTTCACTATATTTCTGACCGGGGACAGGCCCTATCACAAGAATATTTTTGTTATTTGGGCGGTAGCTCTGAAAAGACAAATTGCCTATCTTTTCTTTCATCTCAGGAGAAATACGATCAGAAGGGGCTAATTCAAAACCCTCCGGTAAAATAAGAACAGCCCCCACATTCAAACCCCCCTTCTTACCATTAGCAAGAACTTGTTTCACTTGCTTATCATAAGGAATTCTAACAACTGCTTCAAATATAGTATCGGGAAGTACTGCTTGTGGAACCTCAATATCCACGGGCTTACTAGCCAAATGGCAATTGGCACATACAATACGCCCAGTCGCTTCTCGTGGATTTTCATAACCCTGCTGCGCAAAAATGGGATATGCACTTGAAATGGATGTCCGGGTTATGAGATATACCACGAGCGATACGGAAATAGATCGAGTAATCTGTTCCTTTATCCAAAAAAAAATATTTCTAGTTTGCATGGTCTAATCATTAATCCAAAATTTCTACAATAAATTGGGTAGGTCACTAGTATAGTTCCCTATCCACGATTCTGCTATTTACTTTACTGGAATCATTTTATGGGAATACGATAGGATGAAAAACGATGTAAATCCTCCAAACAGGAAGTTTTAAATGTTTATGTAGAACTACAAAGTAAGAAAGATTCTAATTGGATTAGATTAATATCGCTAGATCGTTTATCAATCATTCATTGAATGATAAATAACTACAAGTGAGGGAGATACGCGATTTAAATAACGGAAAATCCAATATTTAAAAATAGTATCGAGAATAACAGGAAAAGTGGAAACAAGACCAGATCTAATTTGATCATTATGAATAAACCCAAAATCTTTGTAGACCGAATCAATCATTAGTTCCCAACCGTGGGGCGAATGAAATCCGATACATAAATCGGTTAATAAAAGAATCAAAAAAGCTTTGACTGTATCACTTAAATTAGATAAGAATTCCTGAGCCCAAGAGTTAAGAATAACGAGTTCTGCATTCCCTAAAATAGAATAGCCGCTTAGAATAATAAAACAGATTATATTTGTTGAGAAGTGAAAAATCGTATGGATACGACCTTCATTATGTATCTTGATTAATTGAATCGTTTCTTTGTGGATTCCTATAGGAAGCTTTTGTAGATCTGTCTCCGAATATTCTTTGATCATTTCTTCCAAAAAGAGGATTTCCTCCAATTCTATGAACTTTTCTAGAATACTTTTTTCTTGAATATCATTCAAAAAAATTTCGGATTGACCAGCATTCGACCAATTAGTAACCCAAGATTCCATACTTTTAGTAAATAAGAGAGAAATCCACCAAGGTAAAAATACTATAGATGTAAAATACAAAAGCGGAGTCAAGGCTTTCTTTGTTGCCATTTATTACCTGTGAATTTTTAATTAACTCACTTCATGATTCTATGTGATCGAATATTTCTTTCAAACACGAGTTCTAGACAAGGTATCAAATCTATGAATCGATTTTATTTTTATTTGTTTGAATCGAGAAAGAATACATAAATAGACTCGGCTTCGAATTAAAATATTAAAATGAAGAAATAATCCGAAATCGTGTTTCCAAAAATCTCAATTCAGAAAATTCCAAACAAGTGTTTCCTTTTGATGAATGACCTAAAAAGTGCTTTCTTTAACTTTAAGGAATGAATATTATTGAGATTTTGAGACGAAAGGGAGTTCTTTCGTCTCAAAATCTCCAATATTTCGAAAAAATTCCAATGAAAGGAGAAACTAACGAAAGGATAAACTGAAAGGGTCGGTTGACAAAACCAAAATTGACAAGATATGATTTACCTAAAGTATCACTTCCAACAAATATTGAACTTAAAAAAAAAGAACAATTCCTTTCTTTCAAAACCGTTTGATATATGAAATGGATTGAATCTAGTAGTTCAATTTCTTACTTATTTCAATTGAGTTGCATGAATTTAGATACGCATAAAAAACCACAAAAAAGTTGTTTTGTTTTATGGTTGTTCTATATACGTCGACTTTAGCTGGACTGAACGTTCTGGCGAAACTTTAGTTAAGCTATGTTATAGAAAAAAGAGGATTATTGTGTTTTTTCCCTCCTGCCGAGAAAGCATGCATTTTTCAGACCCCAGCTCTTTTTATCAAAAGACTTCAATTGGTACGCGCAAGAAATAGGCCAACTCCGCGGCTTTTTTTTCAATTTCTCGCGGGGTCAAATTCTCATCAGTACGGGTCAACGGAATAGCCCCCCGGCCTCGGATGTCCATATAAAGGACACGGCGGGCATAAATACCCTCTTTAACTTCTATTCTAACGGATTGAATATCTTTTATAAGGAATCGTAGGAATATACGACGATTTTTTCCAGGAAATCCCCAACGAAAAATACACACCCTTCCTTCCCTTCTATCGAATCGATCATAACCACTACCTACATTCCAGGAAATGGTGCACCACAAATAGGAACTAATAAAGATACCCGCGATCCCGTAGAAAGACATCACGATCCCTTGCGGAAAAAAAAGGATTTGCTGAGGCGGAACAAAAGATATCAAATTTTTACCAAGATAACTGGAAGTTCCAACCAATAAGAATCCTAATGAACCTAAAAAAACGATAAGGGCCCAGCAAAAATTACTTAGTTTTCGAGACCCCGTTATAAGTTCTATCCATATATGTTCTGATCGCCAACTCATACTTGATCCGATTGCATTTTATTAGAATTGAGAGAATACCCCAAATGATTTTGACTTTACTTTATTTTGTTTCCGAAGAAACTTTCATCAACTAGCACTAGTTTGGTATGAACTAGCACTAGTTTGATGAGAACCTTTAGGAGTAATTCATCAAATTGGTTAGATCTAAAATAATACCATACCCCTCGTAGGATCCCAATATACATTATTGATATACATATAGATCCACCAACTTTACATTTTTGACATCGGGCGATCCTGATCTATTTAAAACTAGCTAGAATTCATTTACCCATAGATCATTTTCTGCCGGCATAAGAGCTTTTTCTTTTATGTTCTGCGGAAATCACATGTTATACCATATTTCATTTCCCGCAATAAATATCTGTGTTATGCTACAAGTATAAGTTTCCAAAAAAACGGATAAGGTTGGGCTCCTCAGATCTAAACAATCTTGTTTTTTTGAACATGAAGAAATAAGGAAGCCATTGCAATTGCCGGAAATACTAGGCCTACTAAAGGCACAAAAATAGAGGGAAAATTAAAAGTTGTCATAAAATGGGTACCTCGATTTACTATTTTTATTTGCACCTGTTTTTTTTATTAAATATCGTGTTTTATATTGATTATAATTAAGAATTGTAATTATTAGAAATTCGTAGTTATTATTAATTAATTCAATTTGAAAATTATTATTCGATATGTAAGTATCTACATATCTAATCTAAGTGATACACTAAGTCGAAATAAGTCCAAGGAGCGTAGAATTCAATAAATGGACTTATTCATCTATCTACATGAAAGATATATATGATAATCAACTTGATTATTTTTATTCATTTCTTTGTGTTTTATTCTTGTCTTCTAATTTGATAATATAAAGTAATAAAGAATATAATATAAAGTAATAAA